CCTTTCCAAAAAAGATCAATACACCAAATACTACACTTAGATTTATTAGATTTGTTGATAAGATATCGATATTAAACCCGAAACTCCCAGCGGATGGCCAGCGGCTCAAAGAAAGGAAAGAATCGGTTACATTTTTCATAGTATCTCCTTTATAGATAATAGATAGACTCAAAAATGGAATAGCCTTCTTTTTTATTTATTGCTTTATTTTGATTTTGAAAAGTATTGGAGTTATGTAAACTAACCGCATTCTTGCAATACTTAACCGCCCCCGGACTCCAAATGGGAAGGATGAAAGCGGGTTGGGTCGGTATACCAATTCCTCATCCGCAAATCAGCCCTTCCCGTCGGTTATTTTGTCAATGAATATAGAGGAGTCAAATCTTGCGATCATTCGAAAAAGCAAATGACAAGTCAAAGGCACTACACTATGTTTTTTTTTATATTTTTAAGATTAAACAAAAGGATTCGCAAACAAAAGTGCTAATGCTACAACCAATCCATAAATTGTTAAAGCTTCCATAAAAGCTAGACTAAGCAATAGAGTGCCCCTTATTTTTCCCTCTGCCTCAGGCTGTCTCGCAATACCTTCTACAGCTTGACCTGCAGCAGTTCCTTGACCAACCCCCGGTCCTATAGAAGCAAGCCCTACGGCCAAACCAGCAGCAATAACGGAAGCGGCAGAAATCAGTGGATTCATGATAAGTCCCCTCGTACCAAAAAAAAATGGTTAATGATACAATCATCCAATGAATTAGAACTTTCTTATTACATTGCTAGAATTTGTCCAGTTGAAATAACTAAAAACTTCGGGTTCAAGGAATTGAAGTAATAGTATTATTGAACTGTTGGAACTCCTTCAATATCTATTTTCCTTTCTATCCACAAACTCATTGATTTCTTAGTTTCGAACTAGAAAGTAAATTAGTAAAGTCATGAAATTAAGAAAAAACATCCAAACATATAAACAGTCAAAGTTCGAAAGAGGTGGAGGGGAACAGGCTTACCGTCGAATAACTATCTAAATTCATAGAATTAGGGCATAATATCTATATATATCTTTAGTTCATTTAGTTCATATATAAAGTGCATATATAATCAGGCAATATTGACTATTCCACATAAATGTCTTTCTTTCATAATGAAAACTAACCACTCATCTTACATTCATATAGTATTTGAGAAGCAATTAATAAAACATATGCGGGAGTTGACTTAGTTATAGCCCATTCAATTGCATATACCTACCCTTTCTTAACCAACCGATTTGTTCTGAATTCTACTTTTTTGAAAATGATTTCCCCTTACTTTTTTTTTATCATTCTTACACTAGATCAAATCTAAATCGATAAATTGATTAGTCCAAATCATTAGATAGAAATAACATTATTTGATTGATCTAAATCTAAGTTCATGCAATTTGTTTTTTATTATATTACTATTTTCGTTTGGTCAATCGGTTGACCAAAATCAACCAAAATGGAGAATCTTTTCTTTCCTTTCACCCTTTGCTTTGTTATTTTATTCTATTTTTATTTTTTCTATTATTTTCATATTGTGATATATTGAATAATGAAATATGGATTGTGGGGTATGATATGGGACGAGGAGGAATTTTAGGAAAAAGATCTTTTTGTTGATCTCTTTCCGTTTTTAGGCAACCTTATAATAAACTCATTAATATACTCATTTTTCGATTACTATATATTGTAGTCTATGGCGTAATTGTATATTTCCTAACGAAATTAGCTTGAACCATACGTTAAAAAAAAAATATATAAATATATATATAAAGATTATTTTAATGATGGCCCTCCATGGATTCCCCTATATAAGCCGCAGCTAAAGTTGCAAAAATAAGAGCTTGAATACCACTTGTAAATAATCCAAGGAACATAACAGGTATAGGAATCACTGAAGGTACTAAAGAAACAAGAACAACAACAACTAATTCATCAGCTAAGATATTCCCGAAAAGTCGAAAACTAAGCGATAAAGGTTTTGTGAAATCTTCTAAAATATTAATGGGTAAAAGTATTGGAGTTGGTTGAATATATTTCCCGAAATAACTTAATCCCTTTTTGCTAAGACCCGCATAGAAATAGGCCGCTGACGTGAGTAAAGCCAAAGCAACTGTAGTATTTATATCATTCGTGGGTGCAGCTAACTCCCCATGAGGTAGTTGTATAATTTTCCAAGGTAAAAGCGCTCCTGACCAATTAGAAACAAAAATAAATAGAAACATAGTTCCAATAAAAGGAACCCAAGGGCCATATTCTTCTCCAATTTGGGTTTTACTGATATCACGAATAAATTCAAGAATATATTCGAAAAAATTCTGACCCCCAGTCGGAATGGTTTGTGGATTCCGAACAGCTAGAGCAGCCGAACCTAATAAGATAGCAATTACAAACCAAGAAGTAATAAGGACTTGGCCGTGGACTTGAAACCCACCTATTTTCCAATAGAAATGTTGGCCTACTTCCACACCAGATACATCGTATAAACCTTTTAGTGTGTTTGTTAGAACATTCATATTGACCTCGGAAAAATCGAACTTTAAACAAAAATAATTTTGATTCAACATTCAACCATCTCTTTGCCTACTTGCATCGGATATTTTTGAATACCAACTAAGATTTTGAATACTAACTAATCATAAAATATCCCCAGTTATTTTTATCTCTTTTTGAAATTCAGAAATCATAACCGATTATATAAATAGCATAAATCTATGTGGTTTAAGTTATTTATCTTATTATTAATCAAGAGTTTCTTATATAGCTAGAACGGCCCTCACAAATCGCGAACACAAATTTGTTAAGAATTAATCGGATTGAAGCGATAGCGTCATCATTAGAGGGAATCGAAATATCTGCCAAATCGGGGTCACAATTTGTATCGATTAAACAAATTGTTGGAATTCCTAAAGTAATACACTCACGCAGGGTCGTATATTCTTCGTGCTGATCAACGATGATTACAATATCGGGTAACCGTGTCATATATTTAATCCCGTCCAGATATCTTTCCAAATGAGATAACTGTCTTTTTAACATAGCTGCATCTCTTTTTGGAAGACGATTAAGTATTCCTGTTTTTTGTTCCATTCTCAAGTCCCTAAACTTCTGAAGTCTCGTTTCTGTAGTGGACCAATTCGTTAACATACCGCCAAGCCATTTTGTATTAACATAATGACATCGGGACTTTATTGCAGCCCATGCTACTGAATCGGCGGCTTTTTTTTTGGTACCAACAATTAAGAATTGTTTTCTTTGGCTTGCTGCCTCAAAAAGCAAATCACAAGCTTCTGATAAAAAACGAGCAGTTCTCGTAAGATTTGTAATATGAATACCCTTACGCTTTGCAGAGATATAAGGTGCCATTTTAGGATTCCATTTCCTAATACCATGGCCAAAATGAACCCCCGCCTCCATCATTTCTTCTAAATTGATGCTCCAATATCTTCTTGTCATTTCCCCCCCTTTTTTGAAAAAAAAAAAAAGAGACGAGCAACCCTGAAACTGAAATATAAAATTGTTCCGATGGAACCTTCAGCCCTACCGTAGATTGTCTGTAGATAGACGACCTAAGCCATTACATTATTCTTTTCTATTCATTATTATTATTTTTTACTATTTCTTTTTATTTTATTTATTAATTATTAAATCGAATGACCACACTCAATAAAAGGAAGGAATCCTTTTTTAGGACTTAGTAAATCCTATAAAAGACTGTTCTGATGTATCATGGAAACTCTTTGAAAGCAAAGAATCAAATAATTTTCTTTGGTGAAATAAAAGATCTCTCATTTCCCTCTCGAATAGATTCTTTTTTTTTGTTTCCAAGGGAATCTTATTATGTTGTTTTGAAGGATGTACTAATCCTTTCACTCCAGTCCCGACGGGTATCATTCCTCCCAAAACAACGTTTTCTTTCAGACCTTTTAACCAATCGATACGCCCCCGAAGAGCAGCTTTTGCTAAAACTCGAGAAGTTTCTTGAAAACTCGCTTCCGATATGAAACTTTGAGTATTGAGAGATGCTCTTGTTATTCCCAGTAAGACAGCTCTGTAACAAATCACTTCTTCGAAAGCTCGACCCATTCGTTCGGCTCGCAACAATCCAATAAGTTCTCCAGGTGAAAAAACATTAGACATTCCATCTTCCGAAATCAACACCTTTGATGTTATTTGACGTACAATAATTTCAATATGTTTATTATGAATCTGCACCCCCTGGGATCGATAAACTTTTTGGATCTTATTAACCAAAGAGATACGACTTTGAGCTATAGTTAGCTTAGCACCAATCAAGAATCCCCAAGGAATTCCAAGAATTTTTGTTATACATTTGTTCCAACCCTCAATCCTCTTTTCTAGATTCATCGATATTGAATCAATCGAACGAACTTCTAATACCTGTTCCACCTTTGGAAGACCCTGCGTTATATCACCAGATCTTGATTTTTCATATATAAATGTAACTAAGATATCTCCTTCGTAACGGATTTCCCCATAATGTCCATGAACAGTTGCTCCTGGGGTCGCCAAATAAGGCTTAGCTGATCGTATTACTACGGAGTCGACTTGAACAAATATAACTTGACCCGACTTTAGGTGTGTTCTATTTTTGGCTATACACACATTTGCACAAATAAACTGTCCAAGACTTATTATTGTAGATGTCTCTTTAAAATAACAATAATTGTGACAGAAAAAATACCAATTCAAATTGAATGGATTCAAAATAATATTATTAGATGTACATGGGTCCTGGTTATAAATTTTCCCATTTTCATCCATTGAATAATATTTAATTACTTGAAAGGTCTGTTTAAAATTGTCAAGTTGCAAATAGTTAGTTACAAAAATATGATTATGAGTTAGTAAATCGGAAAATGAATAACAATTCCCAATTGGATAGACTGATCCTAAAGGGCCCAGCGAATTCTTAATTGGATTTTTTTTAATTGATTCGTTTACTCTATTCTGATATTTTACACGGGTGAATGGGTCCATTCGAGAACAGTTGGATGATAACAAAATTATCAATGATTGGAATTCCTTAGTTTTATTCAACAACGTATGAATAGTTCCTTGACTTGGGTTAAGGAATTGTTGAATTCTTACCTTAGGATAGAAAAAAATGGAAGAAAACGGATTGATATTGGTGCAATCTGATCCATTATCAGAGAGCAATCCCGAACCTGGGGAATCCTTCCTTTTTCCGATATCCGAAATAGGGGATTTGATCAAGTTGATTCTTAGGAAATGTCGAATCAAACCATTTGTCCTTATTTCAATAAAAGACGCACGGATTTCTTTGCTGGAAGAATTTTTTTTTTTTTTTTCTTTATCCCAATTCAATACTAAACAAGTACGGACTAATTGAATACTTGTATCAAAAATTCCTCGAATTGGTTTACCATTTCCATAAAGGATGTAATTTACAACTCGAAGTCGTACATTGTCCCTTTCCTGCAACAGATCGTGAGGAAAAAGTGTTGCTACATTTACACCGTCCATGAGTTCATATATGACAACAGGTCGAACCAAAATAAAATACCCCTTTTTGCTAGGTGTAATCCGTTGGACATAGATCCAATTTTTAAAATTTTTTAATTCTTTGGAATTTCTTTGTCCGGTTCCTGGTGGTATCGGTATCAAAACGCCGCTATGTCGGGATATCTTATCTGTCTCTCCAGGAAAATGAATATCTCCAGAAAATATTTTCAGTTCAATTCTTTTTTTTTTCCTATCTACCCGAACCAACCCCCCTCCCCGGCTTCGTATATTTAAAGCTATTTGTGTATCTACCCCAATGATACTATTGTTCCGTACCATTATGGAAGAAGATACGGGTAAGATATGCACTTCTTCAGGAATGAAAAAAAATCGATCTACTTTCATTTCGGATTTTGACTTAAATTCCTTAACTCCTTGATATTCAATCAAATCTTCCTTTTTGGCGATTGACTGCATTTCGATAGTCCCATATTTAGTAATTCCCAAACTCTTTCTTCGATATCGAGGATCATCAAAATAAGAAAGAATACTATTTCTACGAAAAATACCATTTAAGGGAATTTCAATCGAGATACCGAAAGTGGATATTAATTCATTTTCGCGTTCATGAATGGGTTGAAGTGGCATAAGAAATCTATTTCTTCGCCTCTTTGACAATAAATCAGAATTCTCCCGGAGAATGGCCGAATATAGGAGATTACAATGACCAGTACATAGGATTCGATTAAAGTCTAAATAATTGCGAATGCTCTCTTTTTCTTTACAATAAAAATCCGAACTAAAGAATTTGTACCTCATAGGAGCGTTAGTTACTGATAGTTTCGAAGAAATATCTCTTCGTTTGAGAGAAAGAGAATGCGCGTTCGTTTGATCTTGATCTTTGTGAAGCGAAAGGGAGGCGAGACTCGATCTGCACGGACCTCCCAATAATATCCATAAATGACTTGTTTTTGGTAATAAATGGATATTACCATACGTAAATTCCGGTGCATGATACACGTCGGTACTCCAGTGCATTTCGCCATCTGAGTCAGAATAAATATGTTTTCGAACTTTCTCCTTAAAATTCAAAGTGGGTATTCCCGCCCGAATCTCAGCAATCACTTGTTCTGATTCTACATATTGATCGTTTTGAATTAAAAGAAAACTCTTTGATGGAATATTCACATTATGTATAATATCTTCACTCTCAATAGTTACATACAAGTCCGTAGAGCATAGAAAAGCAGGATGTCCGTGACGTGTACGTGTCGGATGAACTAAATCCTTATTGAATTTTATTTTTCCATTATAAGGAGTTCTCACATGTTCCGCAGTACCTCCTGTAAATACTCCGCCGGTATGAAAGGTTCTTAATGTTAATTGAGTCCCCGGTTCTCCAATCGATTGACCTGCAATAATACCTACGGCTTCTCCCAATTCAACCAGGTCGCCATGAGTAGGACTCTGGCCATAACAAAATCGGCAGATCCAAGATGTACTCCTACAGGTAAAGGGGGTTCGAATAGGTATTGTTTCCGCGCGAAAAGTTATGAATCGGTTGACAAGCCCAACCCCAATGTCTTGATTTCTAGTGGCAATACATCGCTGACCCATATATATATCATCTGCTAATACACGACCAATTAATGTTTGAATAAAAAACCGTTCGGGCATCATCCCATTCCGAGGACTCAGAGAAATAGCGCGGGTAGTGCCACAATCTGTTCGACGTACAACAATGTGTTGGGCTACTTCAACAAGTCTGCGTGTGAGATATCCGGCATCAGATGTCCGTACAGCAGTATCCACAACCCCCTTACGGGCTCCGTAGCAAGAGATTATATATTCTGTTAAAGACAGCCCTTCCCGTAAATTGCTTTGAATAGGTAAATCAATCATTTGTCCTTGAGGATCCGACATTAATCCTCTCATACCTACTAATTGATGTACCTGAGATACATTTCCTCTAGCGCCTGAAAAAGACATTATA